TGAGGGAATTCAGCCTCAGGGCAATGAAGAAGAAGAATTACGGAAATTCGCTTCTATATTAGCTAAACAAGAAGAAAGGATACATTTTTTTGAAGAATCTTTTATAGCAATTTTTTTCGACTGGAAGCAATGGAATCGTCCACTTCGGTATATAAAAAATGATGCATTCGATAATGCTGTGCGAAATGCAATGTCACAGCATTATTTTTATCCATGCCAGAGTGATGGAAAGGAACGACTATCTTTTACTTATTCACCGAGTTTAGCGGCTTTTTCGGAAATGATAGAAAAAAGGATGTCTCTGTTCAAAATAGAGAAATTATCTTCTGATGAATTATTTAATAATTGGAATTCTAGGAATGAACAAAAAAAACAAAATCTAAGTAATGAGTTTCGAGCTAGAGTGGAAGCGCTAGATAAGGGCTCTCTTTCCCTCAATAAACTTGAAAAAAAGACTCGATTTTGTAATGATGAAACTAAAAAAGAATATTTACCTGAAATCTATGATCCGTTATTAAGTGGGGCCTTCCGTGGAAGAATCAAAAGAATCATAGAAGAAAATGAAGAAGATTCCACAAACACGAAGATTTGGCTGAATAAAATTCATCTTCTCCTTATGCTTAATAAACTCGAAACAAAAAGCGGAAAACCAATTTCAAAAGAAATTGGTTATTTATTAACCTTGATTAATGACTTTGGTAGTTCAAATATAAGTTTGGAAGAACTTAAACTATTTCCAGATTCCGAAGAAGCCAACGAAGCCAACGAAGCTTTAGAACGTCGAAAAAAAGTTTCGAAACTTGTATTCGCTAGACTAGTCGATCGGATTCGACGAAATCCCCCGGAAAATTTACAAAACTCTGCGGGATTAAAGGAAATAAGTAAAAAAGTTCCGCGATGGCCATACAAATTAGTGGACGGTTTGGAACACGAAGAGGACCAGAGTGAAGAAAAGAAAGAGGATTTTGAAATTTGTTCACGAAAATACAAACGTGTAGTAATTTTGGATAACACTCCAAAAAAGACTGAAGAAGAGATCGAAAAAGAAAAAATGGAGAAGATTAAAAAAAGGAAAGAGAAGAAGGAAGCCGATACGGACGATACGGAAAAAAAAAAAGAGAAGAAGGAAGAGAAAGACGAGGAGGCTTTGGTACGTTATGCACCCTCCCCAGATTGGTTTCGAGAACAAATAAAGGGCACTATACGCGCCAGGAGACGGAAAGTTCCTGTTTTTAAAATCTATCAACCAAGGCCCCGGGCTACTCTTTTTAGTAGGTTCAGAAGAGTCAAATTTATTGCTTTTTATTTGAATATCCTCAAACTTATCAAAAAACTATTTTTAAGGGCGGTGGGTAAAAAAGGGGAGGTGGATAAAAAAGGGGAGGTGCTTAAAAAGCGGGAGGTGGGTAAAAAAAGGGGGGTGGATAAAAACGCGGAATTCCCAATTTCAAATTATACAGAGAAAGAAGAAAGTGAGAAAAAAATTGAAGAAGAGAACAAAAGAACAGAAGACAGAAGAAAGGAACGGTTGAAAAACGAAATACATCAACTAGTCGTAGCAGAGGGCTGGGAGAGCATTTTTTTCGGTCTCTTAATAAGAAGTGTTTTTTTACTAACCCAGTCGTTTTTTAGACGAAATATTCTAATACCTTCATTAATAATAACGAAAAATATCATCCGTATGCTATTATTTGAATTTCCCGAATTGTCTGAGGATTTAGCGGATTGGAAGAGAGAAGTGCATGTTAACTGCACTTATGATGGAGTTCCAGTAACCAAAGGGGACTTCCCCCCAAACTGGGAAACAGATGGTATTCAAATAAAGATACTATTTCCGTTTCGTCTAAAGTTTCGGCACAGATCGAAAAAAGAATTGCTTCATAAAAATCCAACCAAAAAGAAAGGCAAAAAAGCAAATTTTAGTTTTTTAACAGTTGTGGGGCTGGAAGCGGAAATACCCTTTGGTCCTCCCAAAAAACTTGAAATTTTGGAAGGTTTTTATAAAGAACTCGTTAAAGAAGTCAAAAAAAAAATTCGAAAATTGAAAAAAAACTTTTTTCGAGTTTTCCATTTTTTTAAAGAAAAAATAAAATTATTTTTGAATTTTGCAGAAGAAAGAAAAAACCGGTTCGTCAAAAAAATTTTATTTGTACAAGAAATACTAAAACAAGAAATACTAAAACACGAAATAGTAAAAAAAATACTAAACAAACTTTTCAACTCAAAAATAAATCAAAAGAATCAAATTCTAGTTGGAGAAGTAAAAGAAAAAGGTTCGATAAACACTAATGGGACAATTCAAAAATTCTCCACGCAAATTGAATTTAGAGATTGGACAAATTATTCACCGGCAGAAAGAAAAATGAAAGATTTGACTGATAAAAGAAACACAATCCTAAATCAAATAAATAAAATTAATCAAATAAAAAAAATTTCAAACGAAAAGAAAAAAAGTTATAATGCTAAAAGCTTCAATTTCAAATCATTAAAAAAGATTTTGCAGCTATTAAAAATACGAAATGCCCGATTAGTGCTTAAATCGCGTTTTGTTATAAAACTTTGGATTGAGAAGATATACATAGATATCTTCTTAGGTATAATTAATATTCCGAGGGTCACTGCACATTTGTTTCTTCAATCCGCAAGGAAAATTTTTGCTAAATTCATTAATGAAGAAAATCGGAAAAGAATTGGTAAAAAAAATCCAAATACAATTCCCTTTATTTCGATTATCAAAAATATAAAAAAATTAGTTAATATTAATACTCTTGGCCTTAGTAGTATGAATTCAGAACTTTTAGTACCCTTGTCCCAAGCATATGTATTTTATAAATTATCAAAAATGGACGTTCTTAACTTATATAAGTTAAGATCTGTCCTTCAATATCACGAAACATCTCCCTTTCTGAAAAAGGAAATAAAAGATTTTTTTGAAAAAAAAGGGTTACTTCATTCCAAATTAAAAAATAAAAATTTTCGAAATTCTGGAATGAATCAATGGAAAAACTGGTTACGAAATCATTATCAATATAAATACTATTTATCTAAAAATAAATGGGATAAATTAAAAAGGGGAAATAAAATCAATCAACGCTCTAGGGTTAAAAGGGTTAAAAATAAGGTTTTTCGACATAATCTTTTATCATCTAAATACCTTAATTATGAAGATAATTCCAATATGGAAAAACGACATCTTTTTGATACGTTCCCTATATATGATTTTGGTATGGCGGAAGGACCACGTCGAAAATATTTGGATTGGAAAATACTCCCTTCGATTCACCAACACCAAAAAGGCACCCCATCAAATGAACAAAAAAAACTTTTCAATTGGGTCATGGGATTTAATGACAAAAATGACGAAATGGTAACTTTTTCTAATTCCAATTTGGAATTTTGGTTCTTTCAAAAAGTTGTGATATTTTCCAACGTATATAAGAAGAAACCCTGGAAAATATCAATCAACTTACTTCTAAATTTAAAAGAAAATAAAAAGGATAATTTAAAAGGAAAGAAAAAGGATGATGAAAAAGGAAAGAAAAAGGATGATGAAAAAGAAACAGATGATGAAAAAGAAACAGATGATGAAAAAGAAACAGATGATGAAAAAGAAAATAAAAAGGATAATTTAAAAGAAAATAAAAAGGATAATTTAAAAGAAAATAAAAAGGATAATTTAAAAGGAAAGAAAAAGGATGATGAAAAAGAAACAGATGATGAAAAAGAAACAGATGCTGAAAAAGCATTAAAATTAAAAAAGAAGAACGACCTTGATCTCTTGCTAGAAGAGTATTTACGTTTTCAATTACGATGGAAGGGTTCTGTAAATGAAAAACTAATTACTACTATTCAGATCTGTTGTCTTGTGCTTAGAATGCCAAGTAAGCGAGGAGTTTTTATATCTTATATTAAAAGAAAAGAATTGAATATGGATCTTCTATTGGTTCGACTAGGTTTTACTGTTCCAGACTTGCTAACAGGAATTTTGATTATCGAACCCGGGCGTCTGTCGCTAAAAAATAATGGAAAATTGATTATGTATCGAACGCTAAGTGTTTTATTAGTTCATAAGAACAAACAAAAATTTTATCAAAAATACGAAGAAAGAAATTCTTTTAATAAAAGAAAATCTCCCAAATCTGTTCAAAGTCTAATTGAAAATCTAAAAAAAAAAGATTATGATTTACTTGTTCCTGAAAATATTTTATCCCCTAAACGGCGTCGAGAATTGAGAATTCTAATGTCTTTCAATTCCAAATTAAAAAAAACTAATGCTATTCATAGAAATATAGAAATGTTGAATGATAAGACCCTAAAACATGGGTCTCACGTTTCCAAACTTTTTGAGAGAAAAAAAAAGGGGGGGGCTCATTTAAAGTTTTTTCTTTGGCCCAATTATCGATTCGAAGATTTAGCTTGTATGAATCGCTATTGGTTTGATACCAATAATGGCAGTCGATTCAGTATGGTAAGGATACGTATATATCCACGATTGAAAAGTCGATAAGGGTGTATTTTCATATCTTCATATATATATATTTGAAAGCACGTCTGATCTAGTATATGGAATGGAAAAAATGTACACATCCATTCTTTTCCATTCCATATTCCAGAGGAAGTGAAGGTTAGTAGAAGATTAATTGCTATGTATATCAAATCAAAATGAACTGACATTATTATTTATTATTACTGATCAAAAAAAAAATACCTCATACAAAAAATGAAAAAAAAGAAAGAGGGGATTTCTTTGTATGATAAAAAATTCATTCATGTCAATTATGTCACAAGAAGAAAACCGGGGATCAGTTGAATTTCAAATAGCGCGCTTTACTAATAAGATACGAAGCCTTACTTCCCATTTGGAATTACATAGAAAAGACTATTTATCGCAGAGAGGTTTACGGAAAATCCTAGGAAAACGCCAACGACTACTATCTTATCTGGCAAAAAAGGATAGAGTACGTTATAAAGAATTAATTAACCAATTGGATATTCGGGAGTCAAAAACTCGTTAATTGAGAGGATTTTTTGAATTATTTGATTTATTAGATTAGATCTTGAATTTTAATGAGCTTCTTTTAGTTTTCAGGAATTCATGGAAGAATGAAGCGAGGAAACCTCTATGAATGTACCGGCTACAAGAAAAGACCTTATGATAGTTAATATGGGTCCCCACCACCCATCAATGCATGGTGTTCTACGACTTATTGTTACTCTAGACGGTGAAGATGTTATTGACTGTGAACCAATATTAGGTTATTTACACCGAGGAATGGAAAAAATTGGGGAAAACCGAACAATTATACAATATTTGCCTTATGTAACACGTTGGGATTATTTAGCTACTATGTTCACAGAAGCAATAACAGTAAATGGGCCGGAACAGTTGGGAAATATTCAAGTACCGAAAAGAGCCAGCTATATCAGAGTTATTTTGTTGGAGTTGAGTCGTATAGCTTCTCATCTGTTATGGCTTGGCCCTTTTATGGCGGATATTGGTGCACAGACTCCTTTTTTCTATATTTTTAGAGAAAGAGAGTTAGTATATGATTTATTCGAAGCTGCCACTGGTATGAGAATGATGCATAATTTTTTTCGTATCGGAGGAGTAGCAGCTGATCTACCTCATGGCTGGATAGATAAATGTTTGGATTTCTGCGATTATTTTTTAACAAGAGTTACTGAATATCAAAAACTCATTACGCGAAATCCTATTTTTTTAGAACGAGTTGAAGGAGTAGGTGTTGTTGGCGCGGAGGAAGCAATAAATTGGGGTTTATCAGGACCAATGCTACGAGCTTCCGGAGTACAATGGGATCTTCGTAAAGTGGATCATTATGAGTCTTACGACGAATTTGATTGGGAAGTTCCGTGGCAAAAAGAGGGAGATTCATTAGCTCGTTATTTAGTCCGAATTGGTGAAATGACCGAATCCATAAAAATTATTCAACAGGCGTTGGAAAGAATTCCGGGGGGTCCCTATGAAAATTTAGAAACCCGACATTTTGATAGAGAAAGGCATCCGGAATGGGACGATTTTGAATATCGATTCATTAGTAAAAAAACTTCTCCTACTTTTGAATTGCCTAAACAAGAACTTTATGTGAGAGTTGAAGCCCCAAAGGGAGAATTAGGAATTTTTCTCATAGGGGATCAGAGTAGTTTTCCTTGGCGATGGAAAATTCGTCCGCCGGGTTTTATCAATTTGCAAATTCTTCCTCAATTAATTAAAAGAATGAAATTGGCAGATATTATGACAATACTAGGTAGCATAGATATTATTATGGGAGAAGTTGATCGTTGAAATGATAATTGATACAACCGAAGTACAAGCTATCAATTCTTTTTTCAGATTGGAAGCCTTAAACGAAATCTATGGAATTCTATGGATCCTTGCCCCTATTTTGGCTCTTGTATTGGGAATTACGATAGGTGTACTAGTAATTGTATGGTTAGAAAGAGAAATATCCGCGGGGCTACAACAACGTATTGGACCTGAATATGCCGGTCCCTTGGGAGTTCTTCAAGCTCTAGCGGATGGGACAAAACTGCTTTTCAAAGAGAATCTTTTTCCATCTAGAGGGGATACTCGTTTATTCAGTATCGGACCGTCTATAGCAGTCATATCAGCTCTATTAAGCTATTCAGTAATTCCTTTTGGCTATCGCTTTGTTTTATCCGATCTAAATATCGGTGTTTTTTTATGGATTGCGATTTCAAGTATTGTTCCCATCGGACTTCTTATGTCAGGATATGGATCAAATAATAAATATTCTTTTTTAGGTGGTCTACGAGCTGCTGCTCAATCCATTAGTTATGAAATCCCATTAACTCTCTGTGTATTATCCATATCTCTACGTGCGATTCGTTGAAACAGAAAGATTTCCTTTTTGCTTTCTCTTTTGGAAGAAAGCAAAATGAATTGAATAGATATCTTCCGCTTTTTATATTCATCATTTGGGAATAAAATGGAATAGTTATATGAGTGAAAGAAAACTGCTTTGAAATTTGTAGTAAAAAAACTTGAGACTCATTTCCTATGTACAAGAATAAAGCGGAAATAAACATAAAAAGACGAGGCCGGTTGCCCCACGATTGGTTGATTAGTCAACCTACTTTGAAGCGGGTTTAAAAGACCATTCTTTAGTATTTAGTTTTCCCTATTATTTATATGTATTACCCTAATGCTAACGAGCGATTGCGCAAAAATGAGTAGATGGTTAGGAACACCAAGATACACAAAGGATTAGTAAGAGAGAGTTAAAAAAAAATTATGTAAATTAGAATTTAAATATGGGGCTTTTAGTTGGTAGAAATGTTTGAGTAGTACTTCCCCTGATTCCGATCCAGAGTATCCTACCACCGACCGATAAAAGAAATAACTATCAAGAACGAAATAATCTTTTTTTTTTCGAAAGAAGGCTAGGAAAGAATTTTCTTTGTCGTACCAATATTCCCTAATATCTTATTTATCTTATTTTTATTGATAAAGATAAAACGTGTGGTATAGTCTATGAATTACCAGAATCCAAAATTCTATTGCTATGCAAAAAACATAAATTAAGATAACTGCCCCTATTACTCCAAGGAGTATTTTATTGAAGGATTCAAATTATTACTCAAGAAAGAAAATAAAATATTGCAATGCAATTCTTATCTTAGAAGATGAGATCAATTCAGAAGTTATTCTAACAGACAGAATTTTTTGGTCGAATTTATTAATGTTCAATAGCTTTTTTCTCTCTACCGTACAAACGGATCAAGATACAAGCTACATAAAAATAATCTGATCTACGGACCTTTTATCTTAAATTCTTTTTGGCCTTATAGGAGCCGTATGAGGTGAAAATCTCATGTACGGTTCTGTAATAGCGACGGGAATAGTGATAGTCCCACCGACTATAATTATCTAATAGTTCAAGTACAGTTGATATAGTTGAGGCACAATCCAAGTATGGTTTTTGGGGATGGAATTTGTGGCGTCAACCCGTCGGATTTCTCATTTTTATAATCTCTTCCCTAGCAGAATGCGAGAGATTGCCTTTTGATTTACCAGAAGCAGAAGAAGAATTAGTAGCCGGTTATCAAACGGAATACTCGGGTATTAAATTTGGTTTATTTTATGTTGCTTCCTATCTAAACTTATTAGTTTCTTCATTATTTGTAACAATCCTTTACTTAGGCGGTTGGAATATCTTTATTCCGGACATATTCGTGACTCGTCTATTTGAACTAAATAATGTGGATAGAGTCTTTGTACTAACAATTGGTATTTTTAGTACATTAGTTAAAACTTATTTGTTCTTGTTCATGCCTATCACAACAAGATGGACTTTACCTAGACTAAGAATGGATCAACTATTAAATTTTGGATGGAAATTTCTTTTACCTATCTCTCTGGGTAATCTATTATTAACAACCTCTTCCCAACTCCTTTCACTTTAAAAAAAAACTTTTTGATATTCCTGACTTCTCTGACACAAGAGAAAGAAAATTATTCATAAATATTAGGTATATGTTCCCCACGATAGCCGGGTTTATCAACTATGGTCAACAAACCATACGGGCTGCAAGATACATCGGTCAAAGTTTCGTGATTAGCTTATCTCACGCAAACCGTTTACCTATAACTATTCAATATCCTTATGAGAAATTAATTACATTGGAACGTTTACGTGGTCGAATACACTTTGAATTCGATAAATGCATTGCTTGTGAAGTATGTGTTCGGGTATGTCCTATAAATTTACCCGTTGTTGAGTGGAAGCTTGAAACGGACATTCGAAAGAAACGTTTGTTTAATTACAGCATTGATTTTGGAATCTGCATTTTTTGTGGAAATTGTGTTGAGTATTGTCCAACAAATTGCTTATCAATGACTGAAGAATACGAGCTTTCGACTTATGATCGTCACGAATTGAATTATAATCAAATCGCTTTAGGACGTTTACCCGTGCGTGTAATTGATGATTATACAATTCGAACGGTTTTGAATTCACCTAACTAATGATCAAAGACTCTAATTCGTAATTAATTAAATAAAGATCAATTTAACTTTTTTGATAAATTCAAGTGTAATTTACATTTTATCTCTAAGAGGTCAAATATAGTTTTTTTACGTTTGTCCGGCTGACTAATTGCAAAAACCCCAACCTGGTATTTCGTTTAGTCAAAAGTTTGGAAGAATCGCATCCTTTACCTTTTAAATTAAAAATGAAATTAAAAATATGTTAATAGACATAAGTCTGAATTCTATCCCTATTTTTTGATATTTTAATTCAGAATATCAATTTTTCTTTATTTGATAAGTAAACTAATCAAATATAGTTCTAGCTCCTGGAATTTGCATCTGGCAGAGATTAATTCAAATCCAAACCGGTTGTAAAAAAGTTGTTCTTGGTCGGATCAAAAAAATTATGAAAAAAGAATTCGATTTTTTGATCGCAATTTTTAACGTGCAATGGATTTGCCAGGTTCAATACATGATTTTCTTTTAGTCTCTCTGGGCTTTGTTCTTATCTTAGGAGGTCTGGGAGTGGTATTACTTACTAACCCAATTTATTCTGCCTTTTCATTGGGATTGGTTCTTGTTTGTATATCTTTATTTTATATTTTAGCAAACTCTCAGTTTCTAGCTGCTGCGCAGCTCCTTATTTATGTGGGAGCTATAAATGTTTTAATTCTATTTGCTGTGATGTTCATGAATGGTTCAGAATATTCCAACGATTGGAACCCTTGGACTGTGGGGAACGGGGTTACTTCTTTAATTTGTACAAGTATTTTTGTTTCACTAATTACTATTATTTCCGATACGTCCTGGTATGCGATTATTTGGACTACAAGAAGAAACCAGATTCTAGAGCAAGATTTAACAAATACTGGTCAACAAATTGGAATTCATTTAGCAACAGACTTTTTTCTTCCATTTGAATTCATTTCAATAATTCTTTTAGTTGCCTTGATAGGTGCAATTGCTGTGGCTCGTCAGTAAAATTTTTTTAGAATTAGAATGAAAAATTCAAGGTTTCCTACGTTATTGCATTCATTTTCTTTCCATTAGATTCAAAAATTCTTTGGAAATAATTTCTTTTATTCAATCTAGTAAGAATAAAATTCTTTGTTCTGTATTTGTGATAATTTGTGATATGATTATTCTAATCAACCCAATTAGTCGGCTATTTGCAATTCAATTTTTGTTCATATTGAAATAAACTGAACTGGATCAGGAGTTAGAGGATAATGCTCGAGCATGTACTTGTTTTGAGTGCCTATTTATTTTCTATTGGTATCTATGGATTGGTCACAAGTCGAAATATGATTAGGGCTCTTATGTGTCTTGAACTTTTATTGAATGCAGTTAATATAAATTTCATAACATTTTCTGATTTTTTTGATAATCGACAATTAAAAGGAAATATTTTCTCAATTTTTGTTATAGCTATCGCAGCCGCCGAAGCGGCTATTGGACTGGCTATTATTTCGTCGATTTATCGTAATAGAAAATCCATCCGTATCAATCAATCGAATTTGTTGAATAAGTAATAATAATCATAGAAACTATCCTATTTCTCAATTTGAATCAGTATGTATAATATATAAGGTATAGCATCATCTTTGCAAAAATCGAAAAAATGAAAGTCTATCTCATGAGAGAACCTTGAAATTTAATATCAAGGTTCGGGTAAATCATTTAAATAATTGCTTCATCTGGTATCAAAATATAGGATTCAGTTCAAAATTTACTAGATCGAAGATTGATGGCATTCAAAAAAAATTAGAGATCCAATGGCACACTCAGTAAAGATTTATGATACATGTATAGGATGTACTCAATGCGTTCGGGCTTGCCCCACGGATGTCTTAGAAATGATACCTTGGGACGGATGTAAAGCGAAACAAATAGCTTCCGCTCCGCGAACAGAAGATTGCGTTGGTTGTAAGAGGTGTGAATCCGCCTGCCCAACAGACTTCTTGAGTGTTCGAGTATATTTATGGCACGAAACAACCCGAAGTATGGGTCTAGCTTATTGAGAATTTACAAAAAAAACCACTTGAAGATATTTTTTTTACCGACAAAAACCCGTACTCGAAAACAGAATATATATTCTGTTTTCGAGTACGGGTTTTCTGGGCTAAGTCTATCTTGTCTTTATTACGAATTCTTTTCCTTGGTTAACAATATTTGTAGTTTTACCCATATCGTCCGGTTCAATAATTTTCCTATTTCCTCATAGAGGAAATAAGGTAATTAGATGGTACACTTTATATATATGTATCCTAGAATTCCTTTTAATGACCTATGCATTTGCTTATTATTTTCAATTGAATGATCCATTAAAGCAATTAACCGAAAATTATAAATGGATACCGTTTTTTAATTTTTACTGGAGGTTGGGAATAGATGGACTTTCTATAGCACCTATTTTACTGACAGGATTTATCACGACTTTAGCAACTTTAGCAGGTTGGCCGGTTACTCGTGATTCCCGATTATTTCATTTTCTGATGTTAGCAATGTATAGTGGTCAAATAGGATTATTTTCGTCTCAAGATCTTTTACTTTTTTTCATTATGTGGGAATTAGAATTAATTCCCGTTTATCTGCTTCTATCCATGTGGGGGGGGAAAAAACGTTTGTATTCCGCTACAAAGTTTATTTTGTATACTGCAGGAAGTTCCGCTTTTTTATTAATAGGAGCTTTAGGTATCGCTTTATATGGTTCTAATGAACCAACATTCAATTTTGAAACATCAGCCAATCAATCATATCCTGTGGCTTTAGAAATATTATTCTATATTGTATTTCTGATTGCTTTTGCTGTCAAACTGCCGATTATACCCTTCCATACATGGTTACCAGACACCCATGGAGAAGCGCATTACAGTACTTGTATGCTTCTAGCAGGAATCTTATTAAAAATGGGAGCATATGGGTTAATTCGCATTAATATGGAATTTTTGCCGCATGCGCATTCTATATTTTCCCCTTTCTTAATAATGGTAGGCGCAATTCAAATAATCTATGCAGCTTCAACATCTCCCGGTCAACGAAATTTAAAAAAGAGAATAGCCTATTCGTCTGTATCTCATATGGGTTTCCTAATTATAGGAATTTGCTCTCTAAGCGATATGGGCCTCAACGGAGCCGTTTTACAAATAGTATCACACGGGTTTATTGGTGCTGCACTTTTTTTCTTGGCGGGAGCGGGTTATGATCGAACCCGTCTTGCTTATCTTGATGACATGGGGGGGCTGGCTGCCCCAATGCCAAAGATATTTACGATGTTCAGTATATTTTCACTAGGCTCCCTCGCATTACCGGGAATGAGTGGTTTTTTTGCAGAATTTATAATATTCCTTGGAATAATTACCGGACCAAAATATCTTTTACTATCAAAAATAGTAATTACATTCATAATGGCCGTTGGAATGATATTAACTCCTATTTATTTATTATCTATGTTACGACAGATGTTCTATGGATACAAGTTTTTGAATCCTCCAACCTCTTATTTTTTTGATGCCGGTCCCCGAGAACTGTTTGTTTCGATCTCACTTCTTCTGCCTGTAATAGGCATTGGTATTTATCCGGATTTTGTTTTTTCATTATCAGTTGACAAGGTCGAAACGATTTTATCGAGTTATTTTTATAGTTTCTAGATTTTTTCATAAATAAAAAAGCAAAACATAAAGAATAGTTTATATTCTTAAAAAAAATTTTATATAAGGCAAAAAAAAATTCAAATTTACCTAAAAAAAGGACCCTTAAAACAAAAATGTTTGGTTTTTTTGAGAACTTTTTGAATTTCTACATTTAATTTTGACTCAAAAAGTTCTCAACAGCTTGTTTGAGGCTTATTCTATATTAAAATTTAGAGTCTGTTGTCCTATAGGCAACCCACCCTTTCAATTAGATGTTAATGTAAATGAACCATAACTATGAAGTCCTATTCCTAATAAATTAACCCCAAAATAACAAGTCCAAATTAGAAAAAAACCAAGTGAAGCCACAATTGCAGAATTTAAACCTTCCCCATTTTTATTTACTCGAATGTGAAAATAAATAGCGAATATGATCCAAGTAATAAAGGCCCAAGTTTCCTTGGGATCCCAACTCCAATAGGATCCCCATGCTTCATTAGCCCAGACTGCTCCCGACAGAATACCAACAGTTAAAAAGAGAAATCCGAGACCAATAATGCGAAAACCCCAATGATCTAATTGTTGAATCAATTGAACTTTATAATAATTGCGACAAGAAAGAAAACAAAAAGAAATATTGCTTTTTTTGGTGGTGGATTGGGTTCTGCGAATAGAAAATAAATCCAACTTTTCTCTTTTCTCATTATGAAAAATTCTTATAACGTTTCGAAATCTAATTACGAGAAGGGCCACGGATAATAATGATCCACATAAAAGAGCGGCATAGCCCAGTACCATCATACTTACGTGCATCATTAACCACTGGGATTGAAGGGCAGGGACTAAGGCACTGGATTGGTGCATATTAGTTAAAAGACCGGAAGTAGCAAAACCTTGTGTAAAAAAAGTACTTGGTGATGTTATTGGACTTAAATAATTTTTATTTTTTAAATAAGGAACCATATGAATAATGGATAAGATCCATGAAAGAAAGATTAATGATTCATATAAATTACTTAATGGTAAATGTCCTGAATAAATCCAACGAGTAACTAATAATCCTGTTATACATAAAAAACAAGTTATCCTTCCTTTTTCTGACGAATCGTATAGTTCTACGAATTCATCGACTAATAAACTTAGTAAATGAATTGTAGTTCCAATTGAAACGACTGAAAAGGATATATGAATTAATATATGTTCTAAAGTGGAAAATTTCATAAATTTTTTTTTCTCAAAAAAAGGTATAGAATTGAATTCTATATACTATAATAGTTTGATTATAGTATAATCAATACGTCTTCTTGGCCTTGTTGAAAAATTATGCCGCCACTCGGACTCGAACCGAGATGCTCTAGCACTGCTTCCTAAGAGCAGCGTGTCTACCGATTTCACCATGGCGGCTTGTTTAAAATAATAATAATCGATTTTTACACGATCGTCAAGGTTGAAGGAGTAAATTCAAGGCAGTTTTTTTAGGAAAGATTCTAAAAAATTAAGTTTTTAAAAATACTCCTTATTCTACTTAATGTGTCCGATTTGTCTTAATTTAAGACTGGTTTTTTTGGCTCCTCGCTAAAAAAATGTTGTAAAAAGGTTGAATTCTTAGAGAAAACTAAAAAAAAAATTCCCGTTTACACTTATTTAATTTTTTGAATCTAGAAAATTCTTTTTTTATTTATTTATTTATAATATTTACTTTGTGAAAATTCCTAATTTCACTACTCTATTCCATGCATTTATAAAACTTATTTTTTGTATTAATCAGTAAATGTTTCAGTTTATCTACTGAATTGATCTTAGGATTGGATTTCCCAACTCAATTGGGTATTGGTTTGGATATATCATAGAAAAATAAACTAATAAAATAGAGGTTCCAGTTCTACGAGCTTTCAGAAATATTATTTGATTGATTTCAATATTTGATCAACTTAAGCATACCATACAAACTAAGGAAAAGTATTCAAACAAAAATGACATGTTGTTTTTGCTAATTATTTCGTTTTATATAGTATACCTTCATCAATAAAAAAATGTTCTAATAGTTATTCTTGTCATGCTTTGATGGGAAAAAACCCCCATGGGGAAAGGAGACAATATCCTAAAAAGAAAAGAGCGGTAGCACTCTTTTCTTCCATTTTTTCCCAACCTACTTTTTATTTTTTAAGATGTAGTAGAAAAAAATTATTATTCTACATAAGAAAAAAATACTAAAAAGAGAATAAAAGAGTTCGGTTTAATATTGCTTATGATTCGATCAAAATATTAAACAAAAGAAATAGTATTTAGCTATTAACAACTCCTCTGATACTTATAAAGTAAGTAAATCAAGAACAAAAAATGACGGAATTTTTTTTGATGTCAAAGAGAGTCATACTTTTTATTTCCCCCTTTTTTTTATTTTGTTTTGTGCACAAAAAAACTTTTTGACTCACCAGTAGAAAGAGATTTCGCTAACGAAAAGGCTTTCAACGCTGCCCAATATCCTTTTCTTTTCCAAATATTTTTTCGAATACGCTTTTTTGCTATAGAAGTACGTTTTTTAGGAACTGCCATTTAAAAATAAAGAGGTTTTAGTGTTCTGGTTGGATGTGAAAGACATCTATTGTTCAACAAAAAACGTTCGGTACTATTCATTACCGACCCATTTACTCCTGTATTCCTAAGAAAGAAAGGAACTTTCTTTTAAAGTTTCTCTTTCGATTTATCTATTTTTTGGACATACTCCACTTTTCCTTGCAAAAAAAATGCACCAAAAAGATTAAGTTCTTAACCTTTTTTTGATGGTAAAAAAACTTGAATAATATTTTTTTCTTTATATATACCTAAAAAAAATCACTGTAATAAAAAATACCATAAATAATTATTTTATTTAGAATAACCTTTTTGTCACCAATATTCAATATTCTGGGCATCTCGTTTCACCAATTATAACTTGTTGTTTTGAATATTTGAATGCTTTGGCAAAGATGGAAAATAACGAAGAATAAAAATTATTAGTTTCATTTCGACTATGTTTTCTTTTTTATTATTTATTGATTGACTCTTTTTAAATAAAAAAATAGATAATAAGATAAGAGTTGATGAATCTGAAAAAAATGCAATTCATTATTCAGTTAAACGAATTCAAATTCAAGATAATAAGATTTATTTATGGAACATACATATCAATATTCATGGATCATACCGACCCTTACACTTCCAGTTCCTATGTTACTCGGACTTGGACTCCTACTTTTTCCATCAGCAATAAAAAAACGCCGACGTATCTGGGCTTTTACAAGCGTTTTATTTTTAAGTATAGTTCTGGTTTTTTCAATCGATCCCTCTGTTCGGCAAATAAACGGTGGTTCTATCTATCAATATCTGTGGTCTTGGAGTATCAATAATGATTTTTCTTTAGAGTTTGGATACTTAATCGACCCCCTTACTTCTATTTTGGCAATATTAATTACTACAGTTGGCATTTTGGTTCTTATTTATAGTGACAATTATATGTCTCATGATCAAGGATATTTGAGATTTTTTGCCTATATGAGTTTTTTCACTAATTTAATGTTAACATTAGTTACTAGTTCGAATTTGATACAAATTTATATTTTTTGGGAATTGGTTGGAATGTGTTCGTATTTACTAATAGGCTTTTGGTTTGTACGACCTATTGCCTCGAATGCTTGTCAAAAAGCCTTTCTAACTAATCGTGTTGGGGATTTTGGTTTATTATTAGGAATTTTGGGTTTTTATTGGCTAACGGGCAGTTTCGAATTTCGCGATTTGTTTGAAATATTTAATAACTTAAACAATGAGGTTAATCCCTTATTTGTTACTTTTTGTGCCTTACTATTATTTTCTGGTCCAATTGCCAAATCTGCGCAATTTCCTCTTCATGTATGGTTACCCGACGCGATGGAAGGACCGACTCCTATTTCGGCTCTCATACACGCTGCTACAATGGTAGCGGCGGGAATTTTTCTTGGAGCTCGCCTTCTTCCCCTTTTTCTCGTTATACCTTACATAATGAATCTCATAGCTGTGGTAGGTATAATAACAGTACTTTTAGGAGCTACTTTAGCTCTGGCTCAAAAAGATATTAAGAGAAGTTTAGCCTATTCGACAATGTCTCAATTGGGTTATACGATGTTAGCTTTAGGTATGGGATCTTATCGGGCGGCACTTTTTCATTTGATTACTCATGCTTATTCAAAAGCATTATTATTTTTAGGATCTGGCTCCATTATTCATTCAATGGAAAGTATTGTTGGCTATTCTCCAGATAAAAGTCAAAATATGGTTCTTATGGGAGGTTTAAGAAAGCATATTCCAATTACCCAAACTGTCTTTTTATTAGGAACTCTTTCACTGTCTGGTATTCCCCCCCTCGCTTGCTTTTGGTCTAAAGACGAAATTCTTAATGCTAGTTGGTTCTATTCACCTAGTTTTGCAATAATAGCTTGTTTCACAGCAGGATTAACTGCATTTTATATGTTTCGCGTTTATTTACTTACTTTTGAAGGACATTTAAATGTCCATTTTCAAAATTACAGTGGAAAAAAAAATAGTTCATTCTATTCAATATCTCCATGGGGTAATGAAAAAAAAAATGTTAAAAAAAAAATTCCATTTATTAACTTTATTAAAAATTAATACTAATCAAAAGCTTTTCTTTTGTTCGAAAAACATATATCTAATTGAGAAGAATGAAAGAAAAAGGGGATGGCCCTTTATTATTACTAATAAATTGAGTATTCAGGGCTCTTTTTCTTATCCTCAGGAATCAGATAAGACCATGTTATTTCCACTTCTTGTTTTGGGACTATTTACTTTGTTTATTGAAGTTATAGGAATCCCCTTCAATCAATTGAATCAAGAAGGAATTAATTTGGATATATTATCCAAATTGTTAATGGCCGCTTTAAACTTTTTTGATGATAATGAAAAACTCTATTGGGATTGGTTAGAATTTATAGCAAACGCAACTTTTTCGGTGAGTATAGCTTGTTTTGGAATATTTATAGCGGCTTCCTTATATAAGCCCGTTTACTCATCGTTTCCAAATTTGAACTTTTTAAATTCGTTTTCTAAAAAGGGTCTTAACAGATTTCGTAGGGACAGAATACTCCACACCATATATGATTGGTCTTATAATCGTGGTTACATAGATACCTTTTATGCAAAATCATTAAGTAGAGGTCTAAAAGTATTTGCTAAATTAACTGACTTTTTTGATAAACGCGTGATTGATGGAATTACCAATGGGGTTGGATTTACGACTTTCTTTCTAGGAGAGGGTCTAAAATATGTAGGAGCAGGCCGTGTTTCTTCTTATATTTTCTTGTACTTATTTAATGTCTTAATTTTATTAATACTTTACTTAGTAATTTACTACTTTAGTTAGTTAGTTTTTCAATTTGAAAAGTTTTAATAAGTTAACCCCATATTTAAATTCTAATTTACATAATTTTTTTTTAACTCTCTCTTACTAATCCTTTGTGTATCTTGGTGTTCCTAACCATCTACTCATTTTTGCGCAATCGCTCGTTAGCATTAGGGTAATACATATAAATAATAGGGAAAACTAAATACTAAAGAATGGTCTTTTAAACCCGCTTCAAAGTAGGTTGACTAATCAACCAATCGTGGGGCAACCGGCCTCGTCTTTTTATGTTTATTTCCGCTTTATTCTTGTACATAGGAAATGAGTCTCAAGTTTTTTTACTACAAATTTCAAAGCAGTTTTCTTTCACTCATATAACTATTCCATTTTATTCCCAAATGATGAATATAAAAAGCGGAAGATATCTATTCAATTCATTTTGCTTTCTTCCAAAAGAGAAAGCAAAAAGGAAATCTTTCTGTTTCAACGAATCGCACGTAGAGATATGGATAATACACAGAGAGTTAATGGGATTTCATAACTAATGGATTGAGCAGCAGCTCGTAGACCACCTAAAAAAGAATATTTATTATTTGATCCATATCCTGACATAAGAAGTCCGATGGGAACAATACTTGAAATCGCAATCCATAAAAAAACACCGATATTTAGATCGGATAAAACAAAGCGATAGCCAAAAGGAATTACTGAATAGCTTAATAGAGCTGATATGACTGCTATAGACGGTCCGATACTGAATAAACGAGTATCCCCTCTAGATGGAAAAAGATTCTCTTTGAAAAGCAGTTTTGTCCCATCCGCTAGAGCTTGAAGAACTCCCAAGGGACCGGCATATTCAGGTCCAATACGTTGTTGTAGCCCCGCGGATATTTCTCTTTCTAACCATACAATTACTAGTACACCTATCGTAATTCCCAATACAAGAGCCAAAATAGGGGCAAGGATCCATAGAATTCCATAGATTTCGTTTAAGGCTTCCAATCTGAAAAAAGAATTGATAGCTTGTACTTCGGTTGTATCAATTATCATTTCAACGATCAACTTCTCCCATAATAATATCTATGCTACCTAGTATTGTCATAATATCTGCCAATTTCATTCTTTTAATTAATTGAGGAAGAATTTGCAAATTGATAAAACCCGGCGGACGAATTTTCCATCGCCAAGGAAAACTACTCTGATCCCCTATGAGAAAAATTCCTAATTCTCCCTTTGGGGCTTCAACTCTCACATAAAGTTCTTGTTTAGGCAATTCAAAAGTAGGAGAAGTTTTTTTACTAATGAATCGATATTCAAAATCGTCCCATTCCGGATGCCTTTCTCTATCAAAATGTCGGGTTTCTAAATTTTCATAGGGACCCCCCGGAATTCTTTCCAACGCCTGTTGAATAATTTTTATGGATTCGGTCATTTCACCAATTCGGACTAAATAACGAGCTAATGAATCTCCCTCTTTTTGCCACGGAACTTCCCAATCAAATTCGTCGTAAGACTCATAATGATCCACTTTACGAAGATCCCATTGTACTCCGGAAGCTCGTAGCATTGGTCCTGATAAACCCCAATTTATTGCTTCCTCCGCGCCAACAACACCTACTCCTTCAACTCGTTCTAAAAAAATAGGATTTCGCGTAATGAGTTTTTGATATTCAGTAACTCTTGTTAAAAAATAATCGCAGAAATCCAAACATTTATCTATCCAGCCATGAGGTAGATCAGCTGCTACTCCTCCGATACGAAAAAAATTATGCATCATTCTCATACCAGTGGCAGCTTCGAATAAATCATATACTAACTCTCTTTCTCTAAAAATATAGAAAAAAGGAGTCTGTGCACCAATATCCGCCATAAAAGGGCCAAGCCATAACAGATGAGAAGCTATACGACTCAACTCCAACAAAATAACTCTGATATAGCTGGCTCTTTTCGGTACTTGAATATTTCCCAACTGTTCCGGCCCATTTACTGTTATTGCTTCTGTGAACATAGTAGCTAAATAATCCCAACGTGTTACATAAGGCAAATATTGTATAATTGTTCGGTTTTCCCCAATTTTTTCCATTCCTCGGTGTAAATAACCTAATATTGGTTCACAGTCAATAACATCTTCACCGTCTAGAGTAACAATAAGTCGTAGAACACCATGCATTGATGGGTGGTGGGGACCCATATTAACTATCATAAGGTCTTTTCTTGTAGCCGGTACATTCATAGAGGTTTCCTCGCTTCATTCTTCCATGAATTCCTGAAAACTAAAAGAAGCTCATTAAAATTCAAGATCTAATCTAATAAATCAAATAATTCAAAAAATCCTCTCAATTAACGAGTTTTTGACTCCCGAATATCCAATTGGTTAATTAATTCTTTATAACGTACTCTATCCTTTTTTGCCAGATAAGATAGTAGTCGTTGGCGTTTTCCTAGGATTTTCCGTAAACCTCTCTGCGATAAATAGTCTTTTCTATGTAATTCCAAATGGGAAGTAAGGCTTCGTATCTTATTAGTAAAGCGCGCTATTTGAAATTCAACTGATCCCCGGTTTTCTTCTTGTGACATAATTGACATGAATGAATTTTTTATCATACAAAGAAATCCCCTCTTTCTTTTTTTTCATTTTTTGTATGAGGTATTTTTTTTTTGATCAGTAATAATAAATAATAATGTCAGTTCATTTTGATTTGATATACATAGCAATTAATCTTCTACTAACCTTCACTTCCTCTGGAATATGGAATGGAAAAGAATGGATGTGTACATTTTTTCCATTCCATATACTAGATCAGACGTGCTTTCAAATATATATATATGAAGATATGAAAATACACCCTTATCGACTTTTCAATCGTGGATATATACGTATCCTTACCATACTGAATCGACTGCCATTATTGGTATCAAACCAATAGCGATTCATACAAGCTAAATCTTCGAATCGATAATTGGGCCAAAGAAAAAACTTTAAATGAGCCCCCCCCTTTTTTTTTCTCTCAAAAAGTTTGGAAACGTGAGACCCATGTTTTAGGGTCTTATCATTCAACATTTCTATATTTCTATGAATAGCATTAGTTTTTTTTAATTTGGAATTGAAAGACATTAGAATTCTCAATTCTCGACGCCGTTTAGGGGATAAAATATTTTCAGGAACAAGTAAATCATAATCTTTTTTTTTTAGATTTTCAATTAGACTTTGAACAGATTTGGGAGATTTTCTTTTATTAAAAGAATTTCTTTCTTCGTATTTTTGATAAAATTTTTGTTTGTTCTTATGAACTAATAAAACACTTAGCGTTCGATACATAATCAATTTTCCATTATTTTTTAGCGACAGACGCCCGGGTTCGATAATCAAAATTCCTGTTAGCAAGTCTGGAACAGTAAAACCTAGTCGAACCAATAGAAGATCCATATTCAATTCTTTTCTTTTAATATAAGATATAAAAACTCCTCGCTTACTTGGCATTCTAAGCACAAGACAACAGATCTGAATAGTAGTAATTAGTTTTTCATTTACAGAACCCTTCCATCGTAATTGAAAACGTAAATACTCTTCTAGCAAGAGATCAAGGTCGTTCTTCTTTTTTAATTTTAATGCTTTTTCAGCATCTGTTTCTTTTTCATCATCTGTTTCTTTTTCATCATCCTTTTTCTTTCCTTTTAAATTATCCTTTTTATTTTCTTTTAAATTATCCTTTTTATTTTCTTTTAAATTATCCTTTTTATTTTCTTTTTCATCATCTGTTTCTTTTTCATCATCTGTTTCTTTTTCATCATCTGTTTCTTTTTCATCATCCTTTTTCTTTCCTTTTTCATCATCCTTTTTCTTTCCTTTTAAATTATCCTTTTTATTTTCTTTTAAATTTAGAAGTAAGTTGATTGATATTTTCCAGGGTTTCTTCTTATATACGTTGGAAAATATCACAACTTTTTGAAAGAACCAAAATTCCAAATTGGAATTAGAAAAAGTTACCATTTCGTCATTTTTGTCATTAAATCCCATGACCCAATTGAAAAGTTTTTTTTGTTCATTTGATGGGGTGCCTTTTTGGTGTTGGTGAATCGAAGGGAGTATTTTCCAATCCAAATATTTTCGACGTGGTCCTTCCGCCATACCAAAATCATATATAGGGAACGTATCAAAAAGATGTCGTTTTTCCATATTGGAATTATCTTCATAATTAAGGTATTTAGATGATAAAAGATTATGTCGAAAAACCTTATTTTTAACCCTTTTAACCCTAGAGCGTTGATTGATTTTATTTCCCCTTTTTAATTTATCCCATTTATTTTTAGATAAATAGTATTTATATTGATAATGATTTCGTAACCAGTTTTTCCATTGATTCATTCCAGAATTTCGAAAATTTTTATTTTTTAATTTGGAATGAAGTAACCCTTTTTTTTCAAAAAAATCTTTTATTTCCTTTTTCAGAAAGGGAGATGTTTCGTGATATTGAAGGACAGATCTTAACTTATATAAGTTAAGAACGTCCATTTTTGATAATTTATAAAATACATATGCTTGGGACAAGGGTACTAAAAGTTCTGAATTCATACTACTAAGGCCAAGAGTATTAATATTAACTAATTTTTTTATATTTTTGATAATCGAAATAAAGGGAATTGTATTTGGATTTTTTTTACCAATTCTTTTCCGATTTTCTTCATTAATGAATTTAGCAAAAATTTTCCTTGCGGATTGAAGAAACAAATGTGCAGTGACCCTCGGAATATTAATTATACCTAAGAAGATATCTATGTATATCTTCTCAATCCAAAGTTTTATAACAAAACGCGATTTAAGCACTAATCGGGCATTTCGTATTTTTAATAGCTGCAAAATCTTTTTTAATGATTTGAAATTGAAGCTTTTAGCATTATAACTTTTTTTCTTTTCGTTTGAAATTTTTTTTATTTGATTAATTTTATTTATTTGATTTAGGATTGTGTTTCTTTTATCAGTCAAATCTTTCATTTTTCTTTCTGCCGGTGAATAATTTGTCCAATCTCTAAATTCAATTTGCGTGGAGAATTTTTGAATTGTCCCATTAGTGTTTATCGAACCTTTTTCTTTTACTTCTCCAACTAGAATTTGATTCTTTTGATTTATTTTTGAGTTGAAAAGTTTGTTTAGTATTTTTTTTACTATTTCGTGTTTTAGTATTTCTTGTTTTAGTATTTCTTGTACAAATAAAATTTTTTTGACGAACCGGTTTTTTCTTTCTTCTGCAAAATTCAAAAATAATTTTATTTTTTCTTTAAAAAAATGGAAAACTCGAAAAAAGTTTTTTTTCAATTTTCGAATTTTTTTTTTGACTTCTTTAACGAGTTCTTTATAAAAACCTTCCAAAATTTCAAGTTTTTTGGGAGGACCAAAGGGTATTTCCGCTTCCAGCCCCACAACTGTTAAAAAACTAAAATTTGCTTTTTTGCCTTTCTTTTTGGTTGGATTTTTATGAAGCAATTCTTTTTTCGATCTGTGCCGAAACTTTAGACGAAACGGAAATAGTATCTTTATTTGAATACCATCTGTTTCCCAGTTTGGGGGGAAGTCCCCTTTGGTTACTGGAACTCCATCATAAGTGCAGTTAACATGCACTTCTCTCTTCCAATCCGCTAAATCCTCAGACAATTCGGGAAATTCAAATAATAGCATACGGATGATATTTTTCGTTATTATTAATGAAGGTATTAGAATATTTCGTCTAAAAAACGACTGGGTTAGTAAAAAAACACTTCTTATTAAGAGACCGAAAAAAATGCTCTCCCAGCCCTCTGCTACGACTAGTTGATGTATTTCGTTTTTCAACCGTTCCTTTCTTCTGTCTTCTGTTCTTTTGTTCTCTTCTTCAATTTTTTTCTCACTTTCTTCTTTCTCTGTATAATTTGAAATTGGGAATTCCGCGTTTTTATCCACCCCCCTTTTTTTACCCACCTCCCGCTTTTTAAGCACCTCCCCTTTTTTATCCACCTCCCCTTTTTTACCCACCGCCCTTAAAAATAGTTTTTTGATAAGTTTGAGGATATTCAAATAAAAAGCAATAAATTTGACTCTTCTGAACCTACTAAAAAGAGTAGCCCGGGGCCTTGGTTGATAGATTTTAAAAACAGGAACTTTCCGTCTCCTGGCGCGTATAGTGCCCTTTATTTGTTCTCGAAACCAATCTGGGGAGGGTGCATAACGTACCAAAGCCTCCTCGTCTTTCTCTTCCTTCTTCTCTTTTTTTTTTTCCGTATCGTCCGTATCGGCTTCCTTCTTCTCTTTCCTTTTTTTAATCTTCTCCATTTTTTCTTTTTCGATCTCTTCTTCAGTCTTTTTTGGAGTGTTATCCAAAATTACTACACGTTTGTATTTTCGTGAACAAATTTCAAAATCCTCTTTCTTTTCTTCACTCTGGTCCTCTTCGTGTTCCAAACCGTCCACTAATTTGTATGGCCATCGCGGAACTTTTTTACTTATTTCCTTTAATCCCGCAGAGTTTTGTAAATTTTCCGGGGGATTTCGTCGAATCCGATCGACTAGTCTAGCGAATACAAGTTTCGAAACTTTTTTTCGACGTTCTAAAGCTTCGTTGGCTTCGTTGGCTTCTTCGGAATCTGGAAATAGTTTAAGTTCTTCCAAACTTATATTTGAACTACCAAAGTCATTAATCAAGGTTAATAAATAACCAATTTCTTTTGAAATTGGTTTTCCGCTTTTTGTTTCGAGTTTATTAAGCATAAGGAGAAGATGAATTTTATTCAGCCAAATCTTCGTGTTTGTGGAATCTTCTTCATTTTCTTCTATGATTCTTTTGATTCTTCCACGGAAGGCCCCACTTAATAACGGATCATAGATTTCAGGTAAATATTCTTTTTTAGTTTCATCATTACAAAATCGAGTCTTTTTTTCAAGTTTATTGAGGGAAAGAGAGCCCTTATCTAGCGCTTCCACTCTAGCTCGAAACTCATTACTTAGATTTTGTT